ACTTCTACAAGAGCTTTTCTTTTTCCATAGAAAAAAAGGTGTTCAAAAAGAGTTTCAGAAGATGTTGATCGTAAATGATAAAATTGGTTACAAAGAAAAATGAAGATGGATTCGTATTCACATACATAAGAATTATATATAAACAAGAATAATCTTTTATTCTTTTTTGAAACAATGGAACTTGATTTCTTTGGAGTTGGAATAATAAGACTATTCCAATTCTGATACTCATAGAGAAGGAAGCGTAATAAATGGAAAAAAGAGGCGTCTTTCAACCAGGAGCGAAGAGTTTGAACAACGATTTCTAGATGGATGGGGTAGGGTATTAGTATATCTGACACATAATTTAAATGTACAAAATTGTCTTCTAAAAACGGAAATAGTGAATGAATTGATCGTAAATTTTGAGATTTGCCTATTTCTTCTTTCCTTTCTAAGGAAGATACTAATCTTAGGGAAAAGGGAATTTCCCCAATAACTGCAAATCCCTCTGATATCATTTGCGAATCTAAAGTTTTGTTATGCCCCAACAATAGGTTTTGGTTTGACTCATTAGCAGAAATAAGCAAAGGATTCTGTTGAGACATTCGAGTAATTAAACGTTTCACCATTAGTGAACTGGATTTATTATCATAACCAAAATTGTCCACCAAAATGAATCTATTTAAAACATGATCATGAGCCAGTGCATAAATATACTCTTGAAAGATAAGCGGATATAGTAAGTCCTGTTTCAAAAATTTATCGAGTTCAAAATATCGTTGAAATTCCCCCATTTGAAATTAGATTTGAACCAAAGATAGGCATAAGATACTTCTTGGATTATCAAATGATACATAGTGCGATACGGTCAAAACGTAGTATAATAATAAAATAATATATACCTCGGAGACAGGTAAGCTCATCAACGGACTCTCCATCCTCTTTTTTTTTCATCTAATAGGTTTATGTTCGTTATAGGATAACAAGATGGTTAGAAATCTTTTATTTTTTAAACCCAATCGCTCTTTTGATTTTGGAAAGAATTGAATTATCTTTATCAATATACTGCTTCTTTTACACATTCCTCTCCAATGCATAAATGGAGAATATCAACATAGTTAGGATTCATAAAAAAGGGATAATCCACTCATAGGCATAGGAGAAGCCGTTCCCGCATCAGGCACTAATCCATTTTTAACGTCTATCTAATTAGATCGGGTAATCATTCAAAGTTAAGAACAGAAGCCGGTTGCTTTTTTGTTTCCCTATAATTAGAGCCAGAGGGCTCTATCCATTTATTCACTCGACCCAACTTTTAATTCATTTTGTTCCGTCCCGATCCAAGCCTTCAAACAAGTCTTTGTACCGATCCGGTAAGAATGCAATATTCTCAGAATTATCTATTGCTACGACATGCTATTTTTTCCATTCATTCCCTTTCAGGATCAGTCGTGGTCTTACAAACTCTACCGATGGTATGGACGAATCCCTTGCTTCATCCAAATGTGTAAACGATACTAGCCGCACTTAAAAGCCGAGTACTCTACCGTTGAGTTAGCAACCCAAAAATCTAAAAACAATAGGATGTGTAAATGTCAATACAGTAAAAAAATATAACTCAATTAGAGTGCCATTACACAATCAAAACATTTTATTTTAAACTAAGAATACAAAAAGAAATCTCAAAATTTAATCGCTTCTGAACTGAATATAAAAATGAAGAGATCAGATGCAAATATACTAAATTTGCATATAATTCAAATTTATAATAGATATAAATGTACAAGTGAATCAACCTCCCTTTCTTTTTTTTTTTTCACTCCAATAAAAAATTATTGTATCACAGATAATTCAACGAACCCATCAATTGAACGAAGTAAAATAAAAAACCGAACCTATGTCACGAAAAGATTTATACTTATACACGATCAAATTATATTTGTTCGATACACTGTTGTCAATATAAATATAAATGTGAATACAAAAATGGAAATAATTAAAATATTCACTATAAGGACTGGTGTTGGATTGGCACGACATAGATGCAAAAAGGTGTAGATAGTAGATCAAGGAATAAAAAGTAGTAAAAAAAAAAATCCGAGTTCTTCAATCAATATAAGTTGAGCGAATAAGCAAGTTTGATTCCGTGGTTATTATTATTTGTTAGTAGAGTTCCAATGAAAACCAGTCGATTGCAGATAATGTCATAATTTTAGATTTCGAGATCCAATTTCTTCATCTAGTCCCTCTATTTTGGGAATATCCCCCTTCGCTTTTTGTCGTTATATACCAATACCACTAGAACAGGGGATTCTATGGGAACAATACGAAAAGGCGGAGTTAGAGAAGTAGAGAAAAGCTTATACTCTTTATTTTCATTTTGTTTGATTAAAGGGAAGTTCCTTAAAAACCTCCGCCTTCTTTGAAATATCATGAACAGTTCCTGTAGGTTGAGCGCCTTTTTCAAGGAAATATAGAATAGCAGGAACATTTGAATAAGTTTGATTCTTTATCGGATCATAAAAACCAACTTTCCGGAGATCTCTCCCCTCTCTTCGGGATCGAACATCAATTGCAACGATTCGATAGACGGCTCATTGGGATAGATTAAAATACCCCCCCTAGAAACGTATAAGAGGTTTTATCCTCGTACGGCTCGAGAAAATTATGTCTATGTATAAAATTAGAATGTCAAATAGATCCATAAAATCATCAAATCAATTAGACTATGATTAAAGATTTCAATTTTTTTCATTTAGAAATGTAAAACAAAAAATTGTACTCATAACTCAAGTGGGATAACTCTCAAATAGCTCACAATCCCTAAGCTATTTCATTTTTTGAGTGGTCTCTAGCCCCCTTCTTGTCTCGTTTAGAATCTGTTTTATTCTTCATATTTAGTTGTTGAGACAATGAAAAATGGTGTTTCCTTGTTCCAGGATCCTTTATCTTTTGTTTGAATCATTGGGTTTAGACATTACTTCGGTGATCCTTAATCCTTATCAAAATGGCAGCAACATACCTTTTTTGTGATTTCGTTCTATCAAAGAATCATCAGAACGGTTGATTCACGCGTGTTCCACTTTTGATTGAAAAAGTTTTACCAAGTCCAACAAATTTGACTTTTTTTTAGATTTCGATTTGAAACTTTCTAAAATGGAATCCTTTCAATTTCTATATAGAAGCTATATTTACGAAGTTGTTCAAACTTATTAATTGACACTAACCCTAGACCCTTACCCTTGAGAAATGACTCAATAGAAATGACTCAATACTTTTCTACTCGAGCTCCATCATGTAACTATTAACTATAATAACCCCTTTTTTACATTACAACCCAAGAAAAAACTGATGGGTTCTAGTCGAGCAGAACAAAGGATGTCGAGTCAAGAGCACTTCTATTCGTAATAAAATGGTGGATTATTACATCCACAGCTGATCATGTCCTTCAAGTCGCACGTTGCTTTCTACCACATCGTTTCAAACGAAGTTTTACCATAACATTCCTCTAGTTTGGAACTAGTATTTAATTGATTCAATTATGGAATCATGAATAGTCATTAGTGCGATCGCTAAATAATAAGAAATCTGTACTTTTGTCCTTCTATATCTATAATAGAAATAGATATGAATGGGTAGTTAGTTTCTGAAAACGTCTCAGCACTAATTTTTAAATCCCATAGGTAGCAAATAAAAGGAAGAACGGTCACTGCAAGTAATTTAATCCCGGATATTCAATAATTGACGATTCCAATTTAAGTGATCATAAGTTTTTTTTTTTTCACAAAATACAAAAAAAGGCCGTTGGTACGGAAATAGAATGATACCATGCATTGTATTTGACTTGAGGTTCCATAAGTTTTCTGTAACCTTCCTAGACCCCCCCAAAAAATAGAATTTAATAGAATGTATGAATAATCCCTCGCCTCAAATTTTACAACAATTTATAGAACTCTTAGACCCAAACAAAAAATGACAAAAAACTCGGTGCAAAGAAAACAGATCTGTTACATATGTAATTTACTTGATCGTTTGTTAATGAGATTCAGACAGATACATAGATATATGTATTTCAATTAAATATTAAAATGAAAATATATAGGATAGGGTACCGAAATTCATTTCAATAGGAATAGCAGAGAGGGATGGGCACAGGCATACAATGATAGTCTGTCCAACTTTTTTTATTCAAACTAGTGTGGTGTGGGGTCTATGTTCCTATCTGACCTAGATAACAAAACAACTAGATTAAGTTACATCTCTGTCCCATTCGAACGCAATTTAGTTTGATAAAACAATATTCTTCTCTGAATCAGATAAGTAAAAATGATAAACAAGAATCATATTATAGCCACTACTCCACTCTTAAATTCAAATTAAAGATCTTAAAGAGAGTCTTGTTCAAAAAAGCAAGAGTTTTACGGATATGATATAATGGGTGCTCTGGGACGGAAGGATTCGAACCTCCGAATAGCGGGACCAAAACCCGTTGCCTTACCACTTGGCCACGCCCCATTTAAATTTCAATTCTGCACTAATAAACACTAATATGAGTGTTGGTTTTTCGTCAATTCCAATGCAAATACATATCTATGCACTATGTAGATATATATAATATAGAATTAAACTGGACTTGATTGATCATTACATATAATTTAATTAAGATATTGTATTGTATAAACGTATGATTTCTTATATTCTCTTTTTAGAATTGAAGGCTTTTGATTGGGTGAATGGGTTGAAAGGATTTTTTGGTCTACTTTACTTTCTTCATTATTTTTTGCCTTATATCAATAAGATATCAATAACTCAATCAAAATACAATTATCTCCAAGAAAAAAATCTTTGTTATGCTTAATATTTTTAGCAGTATCTGTCTTAACTCTGCCCTTTATTTGAGTAGTTTTTTCTTGGCCAAATTACCCGAGGCCTACTCTTTTTTAAATCCAATTGTCGATTTTATGCCGGTCATACCTTTGCTGTTTTTTCTTTTAGCCTTTGTTTGGCAAGCTGCTGTAAGTTTTCGATGAAATTTTAAATTAAGTCTTAGAGTCTGAACCTTTAGTTGAAACATTGAAATTCTTGAATCACCCCATTTCTTCATTATGACCTTTTTCTTTTCTCGTCAAAGATCTTATATAGGATACCCCACAATTCGGTATTGCGGGTATTTCAAAAATTTTACTAAAGAAAAACCCTGTCTAAAAATTAAAAAAGTACTTCCTTTCATGGTGTCAAAATATGATATGTGATATAAAAATGGATAATCTATTCTCTAAAAAAAAAAAAAAAAAAGATCTTGGAGATTGTGTAATGCTTACTCTCAAACTCTTCGTTTACACAGTAGTGATATTCTTTGTTTCTCTCTTCATCTTCGGATTCTTATCTAATGATCCAGGACGTAATCCTGGACGTGAAGAATAAGCATCAAATAATACTTTTACTTGATCGAAAGATAACTTAAATATCAAGCGATCCAGGGAAACGGAAAGAGAGGGATTCGAACCCTCGGTACGAATAACTCGTACAACGGATTAGCAATCCGACGCTTTAGTCCACTCAGCCATCTCTCCCAATTGAAAACGAATAATAACTATGTTACATTACATATAAAGTAAAGTAAGGATTGAAATTATCTCTTTATCCTTATTAAAATTTAAATCGACTTATATCTTAAAAAGATAGTATAGTTTAGTCTAATTAATATCTCTATTTAATTCTAATTAAATTCGAATAAAAATAAAAGTTCTATAATTTATATAATTATATATATATCACGTTTATCAGCAATTCCAACTCTAAAGTACGGGCTCGCAAAATTATTTTATGATAAAAAAAAAAGAATACCTCGTTATTTTTGTCGGATAAGGGCTTTTCCATGGCCTGGCCGGGTCAGTACCTAGCCGGGCCTTTTTTTGTTCCACTGAATCATAATCATAGATAATTAGCTGAATTTAAAAGGGAATTCAAGTATCATTTCTGATTTTTGATTATTTTTTTTTTAGCACCCTTTTCTTAATCGCATTAAGTACCCAACAAAACACGTCAACACTTCATTTTTAATAATTCTTGTCTGATCCTGTATTGATTACATCCGATTCGACAAAAGATCCATTTATAGATAATAATAGCATTGTAGCGGGTATAGTTTAGTGGTAAAAGTGTGATTCGTTCTATATAACCCCTTACATAGTTAAGGGGTCCTTCGGTTTTCTTCATATTCCGATTCCGAAAAAAACTTTATTTCTTAAAAGGATTTAATTCTTTACCTCTCAATGACAGATTCGAGGAAGAATATACATTCTCGTGCTTTTTATATTTTATACAAGGATCAATTAGCAATTGAAAAATTGGATTATGAAATTACGAAACATAATTTTTTTTGGATCACTACTTCCAATTGAATGAGTAAAAGGATCTATGGATGAAGAAAGCTTTTTTCTAATCGTAACTAAATCTTCAATTTTAGATTTGTTTTTTGTTTATAGATTATAGAGGGGAGATTGAAGCAAAATAGCTATTAAACGATGGCTTTGGTTTACTAGAGACATCGATATATTGTTTAGCTCGGTGGAAAGAAAATTCTTTTCCTCAGGATTCGTTCAAATAGAAATAGAGAACGAAGTAACTAGAAAGAGTGTTATAATCCTCCTCTTCTAGAGGGATCATCTAGAAAGCGAGTAGTTTAAAATGTATTCAGACAGTAAAGGCTGACATAGATGTTATGGGTCAATTTTTTTTTCAGTTACGTCTTAAATCGGGGAAATTATCCATCTACCATAAAGGAGCCGAATGAAATAAAAGTTTCATGTTCGGTTTTGAATTAGAGACGTTAAAAATGATGAATCGACGTCGACTATAACCCCTAGCCTTCCAAGCTAACGATGCGGGTTCGATTCCCGCTACCCGCTTTCTCTTTTTATTATTTTTAAAATTCAATTCATAATTTCATCTTAATCTATCATTGAATTGAATACGTAATTGCCGAAATTTGCTCACATACAATCCGCTATTTATTTTTTTTTTACGAACAAGAGATTCGAAGTAAAAAATACGAAAACAAATAGGAATGAAAGGCGTCCATTGTCTAATGGATAGGACATAGGTCTTCTAAACCTTTGGTATAGGTTCAAATCCTATTGGACGCAATTTTTTTCCATATATATAAATATATAATATATATTTTTTTGATTTCTATATTTCTATGTCAAGAAATATTTTTTGAATAATTTTCATTGAATCCGAGATACTTATATTTTATTTAATATATGAAATTATTTAATATTAAAATATTCTTAAATTAAAATAATATCTAATTAATCTAAAAAAAAAATAACTTTTTTTTTTTCGTTTAAAATTTTGAAAAATATAAAAGATATAAGAGTGATCCATTTTTTATGCTTGTTCCTGAAGTAGAAAGCGTTCCATCTGTTCCTGAATAGCTTCTTTCAAAATGGCTTCCGCTTCCTCGGTGAATTTCTTGGTAGAAGATATTATTTCGTGAAGCTGAGGTTTATT